ATAATGTATTTCATGAATCTAAGTGGAATAAGCAAAGTGGATTCCTTGTTGGTTAGTCGAGTTCCAATGAAAACCACACAATTGAAGGAAATGTCCGAATTTGCTATTTAGAAAATCAATAAACTAAGGTTTTGTCGTTCTAGATATCGGATTCAACGGAAACAATTACAGCAGTAGGGGGGGGGGNAAATCAAAAAACAAGTCGAGCAAAATTATACAAAGTTATATATAAGTTGCTACCCCCCCCCTTAGTCTTTCTTTAATTGAATTTCGTTTGATTAGACGGAAGTTACTTAAAAACTTCCGCTTTCTTTAAAAGATTCTGAACAGTTCCTGTGGGTTGAGCACCTTTTTCAAGGAAATATAAAATAAGAGGAACGTTTAAATAAGTTTGATTCTTCATTGGATCATAAAACCCCACTTTTCTAAGATCTTTTCCTTCTCTTCGGCATCGAACATCAATTGCAACGATTCGATAGACGGCTCATTGGGATAAATGTAGATGACCAACACCCCCCCTAGAACCGTATAGGAAGTTTTCTCCTCGTACGGCTCGAGAAAAATGATTTGCTTCGAAGTTTTGTCTATGTATGCAATTCTAATAAATTAAATGACAAATGGGCCTAGAAAATCAATTAGACTCTGATTTCAGTCTTTTTTCCTTCCTGAAAATGAAAAAGAAACCATTCGTACTCATAACTCAAGTTGGATAACTCTCAAATAGCTCAAAGGAAAAATCTTTAGTCACTTTCATTTATTGAGTGGTCTTTAACCCCTTTTGTTTTGTTTGTCTTTTGTCTCGTTTCAAATTCTATTTGGATTCTTTAGTCTGATCCAATTAGTGAGACTATCGAGACAATTAAAAAGGTCTTTCCTTGTTCTTAGATCCTTTATCCTTATTTTAAATCATTGGGTTTAGACATTACTTCGGTGCTTCTTAATCCTTTCAAAGTGGCAGCAACATACCCCTTTTTTGATTTCTTTCTATCAAAGAATCCTACGGACAGTTGATTCACGTGTGATACACTTTGAATCGAAAAAGTTTGCTAAATTCTAACAAGTCTTGCTTTTGAATTGGAAACTTGCTCGAATTGGATCCTTTCGATTTCTATATATGGAAGATACGTTTACGAAGTTGTTCCGATTAATTGGCATTAACCCTAGATCCTTGCCCCCGAGAAATGAATTAATCCTTTCTACTCGAGCTTCATCGTGGACTATTTACAACCCAACAAAAAATAGAGTGTAACAGAACAAACAATGTCGAGCCAAGAGCACTCTCATCCTTAGATAAATCGAAAATGGTGGATGGAAAAATCCACAACGGATCGTGTCCTTCAAGTCGCACGTTGCTTTCTACCACATCGTTTCAAACGAAGTTTTAACATAATATTCCTCTAATTTGGAACCGGTATGGAATTGATTCAATTATGGAATCATGAATAGTCATTGGTTCAGTTGTACATAGACATCGTAATCTAGGCTTTTTCTTCTATATATGATAATATGATATGAAACGATTTTTCTGAAAAAGTCTTAGCAAGACAGCATCTTTCACATACATAAATAATATATAGATAATATAGATAATAGCAATAAATCGAAATATATAAACGAATAACTCTTTTAATCTGCATCTTTAAGTGACTCAACAGGATAGATTAAACGATTTCCTACTTTTTGAGTACCAAATAAAGATTCCACTTACAAGCAATCATTAAAAATATTTAATAAAAATAGTTCTAATTGAAATTGAAAAAGTTTCCTATTTAGACATCATTATTTAATTTGAAGAAAATTGGACAATAAGCATGACGTTTGATCTTCATAGGAAGATAATTCTTTTTGAATTGACTCATCACTTTTAAATAGATAAAAGAAAAACGAAATCCAATTTTTTTTCATGAGATGGATAAAAAAATGATCTAAGTTCAGATTTGAATCTTTATTCTTTTCATCTGATTACGAAAATCAAATTACGAAAATCAAAAAAATAAGGAGGGTTTTTCGTATCTATCAGATAGACTGAAGAGTTGTCACTGTTATAGATATTCTATTCTATAATATAGAATTTAAATAATTTAAGGTATCAAAAATCTTTTTCACAAAAACCGCAAAATTATTGTCATTGAAATAGAACGATACATACCATATAAGCGAAATATTTCCTCATTTTATATATTTTAGATGATATATATTTATAGATTTTGTTTAACATGGGATTAAGTAATATTTCACAATAATCGACTCTTATCATAAAGTGAATAAAAGGGTGATAGGGGAAATCACCCCTGCCTCAATTGTTCTGTAGATTTCCAATTTTTACTTAGAACCAAACACGAAATACCTAAATAAAATGAGATTCAAAGAAAATATATCGGCTCCATAACATATTTCTATATGATATGTAACTTGATCGTTTGTTAATGAGATTCGAACAGACACAGATATTAAAATAAATACGGATTTACTCCTATCCACTGACTTACTTCTTTCTATAGTCATAATGGAGCATAAAAAAATGGATATGTACTGGGACGGAAGGATTCGAACCTCCGAATGGCGGGACCAAAACCCGTTGCCTTACCACTTGGCCACGCCCCATTTCAATTTCTAATCTACACTAAGAAACAATAATATTGGTATTGGTTGTTTGTCAACTCCAGTCCAAATATCTATATATCTATAGAATAGATTGGTACTAGGATTTTGATACATATAGATATAGAATTCAACTTAATTTATTGATCATTACATAGAATTCAATTAAGATATTGTATGAAAGTATGATTTCTTCTATTCTCCTTTGAGAATTGGAGGATTTTTGATTGGGTGGGTTCAAAGAAAAAGAAGGATTTTTTGTCTACCTTACTTACTTTCTTCCCTGTTCCTTATATCAAAAACTCAATCAAAATGCAATTATCTCCAAGAACAAAATGTCTGTTATGCTTAATATCGTTAGTTTGATCTGTATTAATTCTGCCCTTTATTCGAGTAGTTTTTTCTTCGGCAAATTGCCTGAAGCGTATGCTTTTTTGAATCCAATCGTAGATGTTATGCCAGTCATACCTGTACTTTTTTTTCTCTTAGCTTTTGTTTGGCAAGCTGCTGTAAGTTTTCGATGAGATCCTTAATAATAATATCTTAGAAAATGCATGATTTCTTCGAGAAAAATTCTAACAATTGAGAAAATCAGATAAGTTTTAGAGTATGAATCCTAGATTAGCACACTGAAATTCTTGGATAGTCGCCATAAATCCGGCTTACCCCCATTTCCTCATTTTTGACCCCCTTTCCAGTGAAAGACCCTAACCCCATTAGGGTCTCCCACAATATCGAATTTGGATATGAAAGAAGTTTTTGATAATGAAAAACAAATGAATTTGTGACAATTCATGAAAAAAAACCTGATTTCGTGGTGTCAAAATAGGATATGTGGTAGAAAAATGGAAGATCTATTCTCTTTTTTTTTTCCAAAAAATCATCTTGGAGATTGTGTAATGCTTACTCTGAAACTCTTCGTTTATACCGTAGTAATATTTTTTGTTTCTCTCTTTATCTTTGGATTCCTATCTAATGATCCGGGGCGTAATCCTGGACGTGAAGAATAAAATCCAAAAGGTTTTCCTTGGGAAATTTTCCAATTTTCTTAGGATTTTATCTATTCCACACGCTTAACTAAGATTTTCAAAATTGAAAAATAAAATAAAGCAAGTCATTAACGGAAACGGAAAGAGAGGGATTCGAACCCTCGGTACAAATAACTCGTACAACGGATTAGCAATCCGACGCTTTAGTCCACTCAGCCATCTCTCCCAATTGCAAAAGATAATTACTACATTACACATAATGTAAGGAGTCTTTCTCTCTCTTTTTTCTCTATTCTAAACTAAAAGAGGGGCTCGAGCCCGCCACTAATCGAACTAAAGAAAAATAAGGAAGACCTCCTTGTGTTGATTTTGTTCGAAAGGCCCTTGTTATTCTGATGGCCTGGCCTGGTCAGTACCTAGCCGGGCCTTTTTTTTTTGTTCTAACGAATTATAGATAAATAATGATTTATCTGATATCTGATTTGAAAACACAAATATTTTTTTTATTATATTATTATATTCAAGCAACAACAAAAAGAATAAAAACTGTTTCCATTTTTTTTCTTGTTATATTTTATTTCATTTTCCGAACTAAAAAAGAAACTATAGATTCTGGACAATGCATTTTTCTGTTATGATTGTAGTGTTTTTTTTGATCCGTATCTATCTTCTTTCAGCAAAAAAGAAAACTTTAGTTATTTAATTTCAATTAAATGAAGCCTCTTTTCCGAATCTGATTAAATTTTTATCTACCCACGAAAAAGTTCAACACTCTAAGTTTGATGATTCTTTAATGATCCTATCTTGATCATGCTCAATTATCTTGTTCGACAAAAGCTCCATTTGTATACAATAATCATATTGTAGCGGGTATAGTTTAGTGGTAAAAGTGTGATTCGTTCTATTAGCCCTTTAATAGTTAAAGGGTCTTTCGGTTTTATTCATATTCCGATCAAAAACTTTATTTCTTAAAAGGATTTAATCCTTTACCTCTCAATGATAAAGTCGAGAAAAAAATACACATTCTCGTGATTTGTATCCATGAGTCACTTATAAATTGAAAAGTTGGATTATGAAATTGCGAAACATAATTTTTGAATTGGATCAAGACTTCCAATTGAATAAGTATGAGTAAAGGATCCATGGCTGAAGATAAAAAGTCAATTTCCAATCGTAACTAAATCTTCCATTTTTTTTGGATGTCTAAAGAAAGAAATTGAAGCAAAATAGCTATTCAACGATGTCTTTGGTTTACTAGAGACATCGCCATATTGTTTTAGCTCGGTGGAAACAAAATCCTTTTCCTTAGGATCCTCTCAAATAGAAATAGAGAACGAAGTAACTAGAAAGATTGTTAGAATCACCTTCTTCTAGAAGGATCATCTAGAAAGCAATTCATTTTGTTTGTAT